ATCTTGAGCAGTTACGTATCTAGGACCCCTGACGCAAATGGATGCGTCACGAGTTCCATACAGATGACTTCTCAATACAATTTCTTTCAAATTCATTAAAATTGCATGTACTGATTCTTCAATACCGACTATCGTAGAATATTCATGTGGTACCTTTTCAGATTTTGCACGTGTAATACATGTTCCTTCTATTTCTCCAAGTAAAGCCCTTCGCATTGCGATACCTATCGTATCTGCTTGGCCTTTCATAAGCGGGGCCAAAATGAAACGGCCATAATAAAGACGCTTACTGTCTGTTCTTGATTCAACACACTTCCACTGTAGTGTCCGAGTGGATACTGCTACTTCCTCTCGAACCATAATAATATTATTCTTTTTTCAGATCATTGAATCATTTATTTCTCTTGAAATCCGTTCAATTCTTATTTCTACACACGTCTTTTTTTAGGAGGTCTACATCCATTATGTGGCATAGGGGTTACGTCACGTACGAAACTTAATAGTATACCACTTCTACGAATAGCTCGTAATGCTGCATCTCTTCCGAGACCAGGACCCTTTATCATGACTTCTGCTCGTTGCATACCCTGATCCACTACTGTACGAATAGCATTTCCTGCTGCGGTTTGAGCAGCAAATGGTGTCCCTCTTCTTGTGCCTCTGAATCCACAAGTACCAGCGGAGGACCAAGAAACCACCTGACCTAGTACATCTGTAACAGTCACAATGGTATTGTTGAAACTCGCTTGAACATGAATAACTCCTTTTGGTATTCTACGCCCACTCTTACGTGAACCAATACGCCCATTCCTACGTGAACCAATTCTTGGTATAGGTTTTGTCATATTTTATCATCTCATAAATATGAGTCAGAGATATACGGATATATCCATTTCATATCAAAACAGATCCTTTATTTGTCCATCGGGTCCTTTAGAAAATCCCTTTTTCTTTTTAGAAAGATTACCCTTGTCTCTGTTTATGTCTCGGATTGAAACAAATTACTATAATTCGTCCCCGCCTACGGATCAGTCGACATTTTTCACAAATTTTACGAACAGAGGCCCTTATTTTCATATTTGTTATTCCTTACCTTAATTCCGAATCTACTCCTTGGAAGAAAATAAGTCTCTTGAAATTTTGAACCTCGAATTGTATTCCCACGAAAGGAATGTTTAAAAATCCACCTACACCTAATCGTTTGAATCTTTGTTGCGAAGTCTATAAATTATACGTCCCCTGGTTGAATCATAACGACTTACTTCGATTTTTACTCTATCTCCTGGTAGTATCCGTATAAAACTTCGTCGGATCCTCCCCGAAACATAACCTAGAATCAGATCTTCATTATCTAAACGAACCCGGAACATACCATTGGGAAGTGATTCAGTAATTAAACCTTCATGAATCAATTTTTGTTCTTTCATTCCAGGTAACCCCCTTGAAGTATCAACTAATGGAGGAGGAGTGATATTAAACAACCCGTCTTTCCTCTCCTTTTTCACAAATAGGAAGTTACGGATCAACTTCGGATACCAGAAGGATCACCATATATAACACAAAACTTCTCCTCCAATTCCTTCTAGTCGAGCTTCTCGATCTGTCATTATACCTCTAGAAGTAGAAAGAATTACAATCCCCATTCCACCTAAAATCCTAGGAATTCGTTGATAGTTGGAATAGATTCGTAGACCGGGTCGGCTGATACGCTTTAAAATATTTCTATATGTTCCTTTCCTATTTCTTCTATGTCGCAGGGTTGAAACCAAGAAATATTTGTTGTTTTCCCGATGTTTCCTAACGTTTTCAATAAAACCTTCTCGTAGAAGTATTTTAACAACGCTTTCGGTCATATTAGTAGATGCTATTCGAACTGTTCCTTTTTTATCCATGTCGGCATTTCTTATAGAAGTTAATATATCGGCAATAGTGTCCCTACCCATGACGAACTATAATTATTGGTGCCTCCTAATTTTGATATAATCAACATGTTACGTTTTTTTTTTATGTGAATTTTTGATTCTTTATTTATGAATTATTAAAAGTATATGCGTGAAACAAAATCTACTAATTGATCCATTTCAGATACCCTACTATATCATGGTCTCATCTACTAGTATTTATAATACCTCAGGAGCTAATGAGACTATTTTAGTGAAATTCAACTGTCTCAATTCTCGAGCGATCGCTCCAAAAACCCGAGTTCCTTTTGGATTTCCTTCTTGATCAATGACAACTGCTGCATTGTCATCATATCGTATTATCATACCGTTGTCACGTCTGAGTTCTTTACATGTACGTACAATTACAGCTCTGATCACTTCTGATCTTTCGAGAGGCATATTGGGCACTGCTTCTTTTATTACAGCAACAATAACGTCACCAATATGAGCATATCGGTGATTACTAGCTCCTATGATTCGAATACACATCAATTCTCGAGCCCCGCTGTTGTCCGCTACATTCAAATGGGTCTGAGGTTGAATCATATCATTTTTTTTTAATCTGTTTTTTCAATGCAAAGGTCGAAGGAAAAAAGAAAGAAATATTGTCTGTCCAGAAATAAAGAAATCCGCGATTGTTTTTTTCATCACAAATACCCCTTTGGTTCCACATCCCTATCCTGAAATAATGAATTGCGTTCGTATAGGCATTTTGCACGCAGCTATTTTAATAGCTGCTCTGGCTACAGTTTCCGATACTCCGCCCATTTCATAAAGTATTCGACCCGGCTTAACAACAGATACCCAATATTCGGGAGATCCCTTCCCCGAACCCATACGGGTTTCCGTAGGTCTTACTGTAACGGGTTTGTCGGGAAATATACGGACCCATATTTTTCCACCACGGCGCGCATATCGTGTCATTGCTCGTCGCCCTGCTTCTATTTGTCTAGATGTGATCCAAGCGGGTTCAAGTGCCTGAAGAGCATATCTACCGAAACAAATATGATTGCCTCGATAAGATATTCCCTTCATTCTTCCTCTATGTTGTTTACGGAATCTGGTTCTTTTGGGGTTATAGTTGATGGTTGTTTCTCAACCTCATCTCTACTACAGAACCGGACATGAGAGTTTCTTCTCATCCAGCTCCTCGCGAATGAAACGATTCAATAATATTACAGATACACATGTATTTATTGAATAATACACTAAATCATGGGATTTATTGATATTGAATCTGTCACGTAGTAATCTGTATATCTTGTATATATAGCTAGACGTATATTTCTATATATAGAAGATAATGCCTTTGCTTTATTTTTGTAACGAATCCTTGACCTTTACCGAATCGGCCAAAATTTTGCAATTCAATAAGGGTTTCGCGGGCGAATATTTACTCTTTCAATATTTGTTTCATTCGTAGGGTCAACCCATGGCCTCTCAGAATAAATCAATTGGTTCCTGGTTGGTTCCGCCATCCCACCCAATGAATCATTAGGATTCGTTTTCAATAGAATCTTCTGCAGTCACAGGTTCCGTCGTTCCCATAGCTTCTCCATTAATGGCTAGGCCTGAACTCTGCAATGGAGCTCCTCAATTCAAGTTCGTTCCCAAGTCAATCTCCTCAGTCTCTATTGACTCGAGGCTCTTTATTATTGGTATTTTTCCTATGAACCGTATTCATCTAATTATGGACGAATCAGTATTGATGCTTTATCACACTGCCTTTTATGAGATGATTCATAATAGACCATACATATTGGAATCATATACCATTGATATTCTCCTTCTCTCTTTCTCTCGTCCTTCCATTTACCCACATCCCTCTATTTTCGCTTCACAATCCATAATCAGATTGATTTTTCCTTTATGGAAAAAGATTTCAGTTGCTACAACTATATGATTGACACATCATATAGTGACTGGTTCCTTGGATCTCGATAATACGAAGCAATGAGCTGGTTCTAAGTTCTATAGTTATTAGTTAGGGGCCAGTCCTTTTTTTTTGAATCCCAACTCTAAAGAAAAACCAACGAGTCACACACTAAGCATAGCAATTCTACCAAATGATCAATCCAATTTTTATTCAACCCTATAGAATTAGAATTGCTCATTTTTCATTGAAGGGAAAAAGAATAGTTTGTCGTTTTTTGTTCTATCACTGGATAGAATGGCAAGGAAAGGCCCATTATTGCTCGTCTACAAATATCCAAATTTTGATGCCTAATACCCCATAGATAGTTCGAACTGTATGGGAACAATGATCAATTTTAGCTCGAATGGTTTGTAGGGGAACCCTACCTTCTCTGATCCATTCGACACGTGCAATTTCTTTTCCGTCGATACGTCCTGCAATTTGTACTTGAATTCCTTTTGTATCCGCTTGTTCAGCTAATTCAATAGCTTTTTTCATTGCCTTTCGAAAGGAAACTCTATTCTTTAATTGTAGAGCTATATATTCTGCAAGAATATTAGGTTGTCCATAAGGTTTTGCAACTCTTGTGATAGCAATGTTAAGTCTCCGGTTCACAGAATGAAATCCTTTTTGTACATTGATCTGTAATTCTTCGATTCCTCGTGTTCGACCCTCTATTAACAAATTTGGAAATCCAATATAGATTATGACCTGGATCAGATCGATTTTTTTTTGAATCTCTATATGTGCAATTCCTTCGAAACCCGAGGATATTCTCCTATTTTTTTGTACATAATTCTTGATACAATCTCGTATTTTTTCATCTTCCTGGAGACCTATGGAATAATTTTTTGGTTGCGCGAACCAAAGGGATCTATGCTTTTGGTTTTCCCCACCAAGTCGGAAACCAAGGGGATTTATTTTTTTGCCCATATTTTTCTTCTCTCTCTTTCTCTTTTTTTTCTCTCTCTTTCTCCAAATATCTCTCTATTATAGGATCTTTCCATTGATCCTTTGTTTCTAAATATATATCCTGATCCGTTTTCTTTTTAGAGCTATCCCTCACTACAATAATTATATGACAGGTGGGTCTTTTTATCGGATAACTACGTCCTCGAGCCCGAGGTTTTAACCTTTTCACG